GTTCGCTCAAGAAAAGCTCCAGAAGATGTTAATCGTAAATAAGAAGATTGTTTACAAAGAAAAACTAATACAAATTCGCATTCAGATACATAAGAATTATATGGGAACCGAAATAGTCTTTTATTTTCTTTTGAAAAAAGTGAAAAAGGAAAAATAGAATTATTCGGAGTAATAAGACTATTCCAATTATGATATTCGTGAAGAAAGAATCGCAATAAATGTAAAGAAGGAACATCTTGGATCCAGAATTGAAGGATTTGAACCAAGATTTTCAGATGGATGGGATAAGGTATTAGTATATCTGACACATAATTTAAATGCGATAATTTGTCCTCCAAAAAGGGAAATATTGAATGAATAGATCGTAAATTCAAATTTTGAGATTTTGGTATTTTTTTTTCTTCGAGGGGAGATACTAATCGCAGCAAGAATGGAATTTCCACAATGACTGCAAAACCTTCCAATATCATCTGAGAATAAAAATAAAAATCAAAATAATTGTTGTGCCCAACGAATCGATTTTGGTTAGAATCATTAACCGAATAAATCAAATAATTCTGTTGATACATTCGAATAATTGAACGTTTCACAAGTACTGAACTAGATTTATTGTCATAACCAAAAATTTCCGTGGATTCGTAAAAAATCGAACCATTTAAACCACGATCATGAGCAAATGTGTAAATATACTCCTTAAAGAGAAGCGGATATAGAAAGTGTTGTTGCCGAGATCTATCTTTTTCTAAATATCCTTGTAATTCTTCCATTTACATTTACATTTCTACTTGAACCAGAGGCGGGACCCATTTCATTTTTTGGGTTATCAAATGATACATAGTGCAATATGGTCAGAACAGGATATGTATTATGTATATAATTACAGTAAGAAAAATATATATATCCCGCAAACAAAGGAAACAGGGGAGTCCAATCAACAGATCTTTTTCCTCTCCTTTTCTATCCAATTGGTTTATGTTCGTTATAATTACAAGAGGGTAAAAAATCCTTTATTTTTGCAACTCGATCGCTCTTTTGACTTTGGAATAAATTCTCTTTATCAGTATACTGTTTCTTCTACACATCCGTCTCCAATCCATAATAAAGAATAATTAGGATTCATTAAAAAAAAAAAAAGAAAGAAAATCAATGGTCCACTCACAGAAGAACCCACCCTTTCCCGCATCAGGCACTAATCTATCTTTAACGTCTAATTAGATCGGGTAATCATTCAAATTAAGAACAAAAGCTCGTTGCTTTTTATTTCACCAGAATTAGAGCCATAGGGCTCTATCCATTTATTCACTAGACCCAACTGTAAATGTGAATTTTTTTTTTTCACTTCCAAAAAGAAAAAAAAAAAATTGTAACGATCCGGTAAGGATAAACTCAAAGTTCTACTTTAATTAAATAATATTTAATTAAATAATAAATTAAATAATAAAATAATAATATTTTATTACGACATGCTGTTTTTTCCATTCATTACCTTTGAGGATCAGTCGTGGTCTTATAGACTCTACCAATAGTCTGGACGAATCTCTTGCTTCATCCAAATGTGTAAAAGATCATAGTCGCACTTAAAAGCCGAGTACTCTACCGTTGAGTTAGCAACCCGAATAAAAATAAAATAAATAGGATATATATGTAAATACGGTCAAAATAAAAAAATCAATTGAATTGCACTGCACGACCCCGTCAAAACATTGAACTAGAACAAATCGAAAAGAAAGATTTGTTTTTGTTGATCAATTAAAAACACCAAAATACCAAAATGGACAGATCGGATTAAACAACAACAGATTCCCAATAGAGATGTCAAAATTGTGACAAACCGCCATTTTATTTATCAATTTTCTTTTCTTTTTCGTTAAGAAAATACATCTTGTATGCCAGTAAATCCGGCAGGGCAAACCCATCATTTGACTGAAGTGAAGGAAAGAAAAAACCAATATGGGGTGGAGATAAACGGATCTATTTATCTACGATCAAATTATATTTCTTCGATGCACCATTGTCAATATGAATCCAATGTTAAGAAAACAAATTTAAGTAAATCAAATAAGGACTTGTGTTGGATTGGCACAACATAAACATAAATAAGAAATTTGGATGAAAAAAAATACGAAAGAGGTAAAGTAAAGAAAAAATCTCGGGTTTATTCAATCAATAGAGGTACAATAAGCAAGATTAACCCCTTGTTTGTTGGTGGATTCCCGCAACAAACAAAACAAGAAAAAAAGTAAATTAAGTATGAATACAGCAAGAAAAAGGCAAATTGTGTGTAAATAATTACACAAAGATAGATACTTAGTTACCCCCCCCTTTTTTATTTATTAATTTTTTGTTTTTTTACTTTAATTAACTCGAATCGAAGTTCTTTCTTGAAATAATTCTGCCTTCCTTAAAATATCACAAACAGTTCCCGTAGGTTGAGCACCTTTTTCAAGGAAATATAGAATAACAGGAACATTTAAATAAGTTTGATTCTTTATCGGATCGTAAAAACCTACTTTTCTAAGATCTCTTCCTTCTCTTCGGGATCGAACATCAATTGCAACGATTCGGTAGATGGCTCATTGGAATAGATGTAAATAAACAATGCCCTCCCTAGAAACGTATGGGAGGTTTTCTCCTCATACGGCTCGAGAAAAAAGGATTCTAAATTTCTGTATATGTATATAATGGCAAATGGATCCATAAAATCATGAATTAGATTATGATTTGAGTCGTTTTTTTATTCTTCCTTACAGAAAAAAAGAAATCTCATTCGTACTCATAACTCAAGTTGGGTAATTCTGACAGAGTTCGAAGGGAAACCCTTAGACATTTATTGAGCCGTCTCTAACCTCTTTTGTTTGTCTCATCTCGAATCTATTTTTATTCCTCATTCTGATTCAATTGTTGAGACAATTGAAAATAGTGTTTACTTGTTCCGGAATCCTTTATCTTTGCTTTGTGAAATCATTGGGTTTAGACATTACTTCGGTGATCCTTACTCCTTTCAAAAGAGCAGCAACATACCTTTTTGTTTTTTGTTATTTTTTTCTATACTATATAAATAGAATATGAATGGTGGATTCCCTTGTGATACACTTTTGATCGAAATAGTTTTACCAATTCTGAAAAATTTTACTTTTTATTTTTCAAACTTCTTTGATTTTTCGATTTTTTTAACCTTTCGATTTATATAATGAGGATATACTTACAAAGTTGGTCTAACTTATTGATAGTTACTAACCCTAGATTCTTCCCCCTGATAAACGAATCAATCCTTTCTGCTCGAGCTCCATCATGTACTATTTACTTACAACCTAACACAAATTAGGTTCCTAACAGAGCAGAACAAACTATGTCGAGCCAAGAACATCTTCATTCCTATAGAAAATGGTGGATGTAAGAATCCACAGCCGATCATGTCCTTCAAGTCGCACGTTGCTTTCTACCACATCGTTTCAAACGAAGTTTTACCATAACATTCCTCTAATTTTATTTCAAACCGGTATGTAATTGATTCAATATGGAATCATGAATAGTCATTGGATCAACCGGTGTGTGTATACCGGTATATAATAGTACATACTTTCTATCTATCTATGGATAGATAAGTATTTATCCGGGGAAGGATCAGCAAGGATCCAATTTATTTAACTCTATATTCTATCATATGAATGAAACATTTTTCTAAAAAAGACGAATAAATAAGTTTGCTTAAGACTTATTTACATCTTAAAAAGATTGTTCGGGACGATCAATCATGAAGGATCCATTTTTCTCGAACAAATAAACTATAAACCTCAAAAGAGGAACCTTTAATATTAATAGATTTGCAATCCCGGAAAAAAATCAATTATTAATAAAACTTTTTTATTTTATACAATACAGAACAGATTTTGTTTTACTTCAGGTTCAAGAATTTTTCTTTTCCATCAATTCCATAAAGTCAAGTAGATGCAATATACGAATTTCCCCCAATCGCTACATTACATTGATTTACAATTATTCATTTGAACCGGATAAGATATAAGATGAACCAGATAAAATACAAAAAAATGGGGTCCAGATCAATTCGTTTTTACTATTTTTTTCCCACACCAGCTTTAGAAGTTTTAAAACCAGTGATGAAATTAGTACCAAAAACTCCCTATTCTTTAGTCTCCACATAGACTGTGGAATTGGGATACCCCATTTATTTACTTTAGGCTTTTTACCCTTGGTAAGGGAATAAAGAGGCCTTTCTTTCATTCACATTTCGATTCAGAATGCTTCATGTGAGAATTGACATTTCATAGATATGGAACATAAAGTTTCCATAAGTAACTAACTTTAAAATGAATATTGAGTAGTACGAGCATATCCTGAATGTGAATGATAAACCCAGAATTTCTTTTTTGAATTCAAAAAAAAAAGATATTTATTTCCACCCACATTTGACACTTGATTACGTTTGTGAGAAACCAAATGAAAGAAAAAATATGATTCTTAGAATCATTCTTAGAATTCAGAACAAAAGATTGTTCTCGTTAACAATTTTATGTTTCATGTGGGATACAATGTGATCCCATCTTTCGTTTCTGATGGAAACGATCTGGGACGGAAGGATTCGAACCTCCGAGTAACGGGACCAAAACCCGCTGCCTTACCGCTTGGCCACGCCCCATTTCGAATTTCTATTCGACACTAATAAACATTAATATTGGTATTGGTTATTCGTCAATCCCAACCCAATAAATACATTGGGAATATATTGTTGCTAGGATTCAACACATGTAGATATAGAATAAAAAAAATTCATTGATCATTACATAGAATTCAGTTAAGATATTGTATGAAAATGGAATTCCTTGTATTCTCATTTGAGAATGGAAGGAAGGATTTTTATTTGGGAGAGTTCGAAGAAAAAGAAAGATTTTTTGACTTGTCTTTTTTTTCCCTTATAAAAAAAACTCAATCAGAATAAAATTATCTAATCTACAAGAACGAAATTTTGTTATGCTTAATATCTTTAGTTTAATCTGCATCTGTCTTAATTCTGTCTTTTATTCGAGTAGTTTTTTCTTCGCCAAATTGCCCGAAGCTTATGCCTTTTTAAATCCAATCGTAGATGTTATGCCTGTCATACCTTTACTTTTTTTTCTCTTAGCCTTTGTTTGGCAAGCTGCTGTAAGTTTTCGATGATTTAATACTCTGCTAAATTCATGATTTATTCGATAAATAAAAATTCGAAAAATTGATAAGACCAGATAAGTCTTACATTATGAACCCTCGATTCAAAAATAGAAATTTTTGTATATTGAATAACCGCGGCGATGAATTTTGATCAGCTTATTTCCTCGTTCTGACCTTACAGTGAGCAAAGATTTTATTAGGTTGCCTACAATACCTAATCATATGACAAGAAATTTTTGATAACGAAGGAATCAAAATCTTATTCCAAAGAAATTCGTGAAAATGACTTTCTTTTCAAAAAACACTTCATTTTTTTGTTGGGGGTGTCATGTCAAAACAAAATAGTGTATGTGGTAAAAAATAAGTAATCTATTCCCTTTTTCAAAAAAAAAAAAAGATCTTGGAGATTGTGTAATGCTTACTCTCAAACTATTCGTTTATACAGTAGTGATATTCTTTATTTCTCTCTTCATCTTCGGATTTTTATCTAATGATCCAGGGCGTAATCCTGGACGTGAGGAATAAAAAAAAGATATTTTTAGTTTTTCCTGCTTTTTCTAAATTTTTTTTCTTATGATTTTATGTATTCCATACATTTACCTATGATAAAATCAAGGGATCGAAATTCCTTCGAATTCGAAAGTCTCAAGTAATCAGAAGAAGCGGAGAGAGAGGGATTCGAACCCTCGGTACGAATAACTCGTACAACGGATTAGCAATCCGCCGCTTTAGTCCACTCAGCCATCTCTCCCCATCCCCATTTAAAAATGGAAAATTTTTTATGTGATGTGACACATGAAGTAAAGATTGATAAAAACCTTCGTTTTCCTTTTTTATTTATCTATTTTTTTTTTTTATATATATATATATTCTTTTATTTATATTCTATTAAATTAGATTCTTTATTTATTATAATTATAAATAAATATATATATATATATTTATAATAAATAAATAAAAATTTTATATTATAAAGAAAAAAAGATATAAGATTATATAAAAAAAGATATAAGATAAAGATATATAAAATAAAGATATATAAAAAGAACAATAAAGTAATATATATATATAGGATAAATATATATATATATATAGTAAGAAGAAATTTTAAGAAGAAATTTGATCAGGAATTCAATTTAGATAATGATTCGAAACGGATATCCCCAATAGAAAATACCCTACTTCTTTTATTTTGTACGAAAGGTTTATTCCCCCGGCTTGGTTTAAGTACTGGCCGGGCCAGGCCAGTATTTCCATAGATAAAATGATTTAATAATGATTTGATATCAATCAAAAATACTTGTTGAAGTGTCATTTCTTATTATTAATACTTAATATTATATTAATACTTAATCTTAATATTATTACTTAATATTAATATTATTAAATTAATATTAATAATATTAAATTAATATATTTTTTTTTATTTTCTTTTTATCAATTTATTACTTACTGGAAAAAGAAACTGGAATAAAAAACATATATATTTTTTTATTATGTACATATATATGTACATATATTAAACAATAAAAAATATTAAAATAAAAAAAAAAAAAATATCAAATATTAAACACACATATTTATAAACGTAGTTATAATATAACTCATTTATTTGTTCAAGAGACAAGCTTTATTTGAACAATTGAGATCCAATTGACCCGAATTCTTAATTCATAAGTAAGATCTGGCTCTGGCAGTTGAAAGAGAAGTTGAAAAAAAAAAGGAACCATGTATGCAGATTTCATCCTTTCTATGATCCAGCTTCAATGATTCTTTCAGACCGGGACTGTCAGTAATGACTTCGTATCAAACGAAAAGAAAAGTATAATATAACTAGAACTTTTTTTTATGTTATTTAAGTAAGCTTTCTGCTCTTCGCCTATTTAAGTCCCCGGCGGGACGAAGCGTCAACGCTAGAATTTTCATGATTCTGGTGCTATCTTGATTACGCCTCACTCTTTTGTTCGACAAATGGTCCATTCATATACAATAATAAATATATAGCGGGTATAGTTTAGTGGTAAAAGTGTGATTCGTTCTATCAAAAACTTAAATAGTTAAGGGGTCTTTCAGTTTTTTTCATATTCCGATCAAAAACTTTATTTCTTAAAAAGGTTTAATCCTTTACCTCTCAATAGCATATTTGAGGAAGAATACACATTCTCACGATTTGTATCCAAAGGCCAATTAGAAATTGAATAAAAAAGATTGGATTATGGATATGGAGTCGCGAAGCATAATTTTTTTGAATTGGATTAACTCTTCCAATTGAATGAGTATGAGTAAAGGATCTATGGATGAAGATACAAAAGTTTATTTCCAATCGTAACTAGA